AACCAGTCACAGCAAGGAAAGCAAAGAGAGAAGCTAGTCACAGGTAAACATGCACTGTCTCTAAGCTCGATTGACTGGCCTAGTTTCACTCGGAGATAGAGACCAGTTACCGAGCCAGTCAGATGCTTGCCTGGCCTTGTCTAACTCCCCAGTTTCACAAGCAAGCCAGGCAGATCACCTTGTTCAAAGATTTCAGAGCGAGTACTTCCAACAAAACGTCTGCCTAGACAGAGCTTCCAACCACTTGGACCCGATGATACACCTGCAGGTCATCCTCTGTGAATCTGCAAGACAGGGAGAGAAAGACATGCCGGACTCACAAGAGAAAGACAGCCAATGCAGTCAGTCAGAGAGAGTTGGGAATTCTGCTAACTGAATTCGGAAGACTTGCTAGTCTAAGAGAGATTGGACTCATGCTTCCGGGAATCTCAGTAGTATACCAGGAATGCCCTATTGAGCGTCATGCCTGAACTCATGTTCCGGAGAGTGCCTGTCGGATCACTTATGCCTATGCAAGGAGAGAGCACCGCTAAGGGAAAGTTCAATCATTGGGAAGGTCAGACACAAGAAACCCGAACTGCCTGAAAGGTAACTAGCTTGTCGTCTTCTTTCCTCAACCAGTGACAGGCCTCACTATCTACTGGATTTGGTCTACCGGGCAGCTAGATCGGACTGGTAGCATGCTGAGAGTCCTGTGAGGAAGGTCTTCCAAGAGAATGGCTGTACCGATTCGAAATGTGACAGTCAAGAAAGCTGCCAGTTCTATTCTACGAGCTGCTTCCAAAGGTGAGAAAGCCTGTTTCTCTGAGCTAGGACACATGTCCGGAAAAGAATCCGAGGTCTATGATGCCGAACCGACATCCCTGTTTGGAATAGGATTTTCTTGAAAGGGACCGGCTAACCACTCGCTCTCTCAGTCGAGCAAACCTTTCGCTTTCCTTTGACTTGCGGATACTTCCTTGCGAATAAATAAGGACGGACTATAGTGCTACTGCTAGAGGGGACTCTGCTAGGCTTGCTAATTCGATCCTTGTCCGATACGGCAGCTGCTGGGTTGGGTCTCCCCATCTCTCCTAAACTTCCCCCGGTCTTCGGCCCGAGCTGTATGAGGCAGAAACTCGCCCCACGTACGGTTCGGAGGCCGAGCCCCACCCCATAATGGTGCGGCTTAGGTCAACTAACACAAAGAAGATACAGTTCACTCAACGATTGCCTTTGGGTTCCGAACTCCATATGGGGAAGGAGCGTTGTTGTTTCCGAGGTCTCGATCATTTACATGGACCCACTTCTCATTCCATTTGTGGGAATTTGATGATCTATAAACCGTCCCTAACGAACGATCGCCTCATGTTTGAGCATGATGAATCACTTCGTGCCGACCTCTTGCCAATAAACTTTCCGGCCTCATATGAGAATGGAAAACTGGATAATTTTCTGCATCGGTGGATGAAAAATCGCAAACATAATAATTTATGGTTGATCATGTTCCCAGAAAAAAGAGACTTTAGAGAAACAACGAGCACGACTGAAGTGGCTATACATACAAATCCATTTACGGATAGATATGCTTCGATTGGAACTGGAAGTTCCAGAACAGGCGGCTGGTATACCACCATAATGAAACTGCCTTTTCTTTTTTTTATTCGGATAGGATTTATGTTGGCTTCGTCGGGAGGCTCGCGTAGTTTGTTACGTCAGCTCCAAAAGGATAAGTTGCGTTGGAATCGAGAAAGTTCCGTGGAATTCAAAATTGCATTAATAAAAAAAAGAAAAGGAGTCTTCAACCCTCTCAATCAATAGAGGCTAGATCGGACTAAGGAGAGAGACGGTTGAGTACGGAAGCGAAAGCGGAGATATAGGCTAAAATGCCCAGTGAGAATACTGACATGAGTAAGGAGAAATCCGAATGACTAGTGGCCATAACTCATTAAGCAATCTTAACCTTTTTCGCTTAGCCTTTCCTCTTTCTACCGTTACGAGATGCAGTATCCTCTAACGTCTTTGCTTGCACGGCTTTCGACCGGGACGGGAAGAGGTTTCCTCGTTGCATCTTTCCACACTTGGTTCTGTCCCTGACCTCAACTCCGAACTCGAAGTCAGAACTCCAACAGGAAATACTGGTACCCTAAAAGGTTCCCTTTTATCTTTTTCCTTTCGGTGCTGTTACAGTAAAGGGCATTAGAAGGTCAGCCCTTTCAGTCTCACTTCCTCTTCCTATGGTCTCGCCGTCCCTCTCCTTTACAGTCGAGAACTTCGTACCTTGCCTTTTTTTTGATTACTTACTTGTAAGAAAAGGAGGTAGGGCCTATGGCACGAACGAGAAGATCAATCCTTCTTATTTCACCGGAGGGTGGGAAGAAAGTCATTGCTAGCTCTTTGACCGGTGCTATTGAATCTCTTTCCAGAAGGGCTAGTCTAAAGCTAAGGCAGCTAAGTCAAATAAATCCTAACTGCTAACTAAATAAAGTAGAACTGATAGTAGTAGCGCATCAACAAGTGCCTTAGAGTCACATTGAACCTGAGCAGGAATTCCATTGCCATTGATTCTTTCAACCTAGAACCTGTACTAGATTGTAAGCTATCAGGGCTCTTTGTCAGAGCTAAAACCAGCTCAGGGGAAGGGGTCGTGCTTCATCAGAATTCTTAGTTTTAGAGAACATGTTCTTTGAGACTGTCTTCCAATCCTATGCCTCACTTCATTTCATTCACTTCGGCGGAAAAGATTGTTTCAGAGTCCCAATCCTCTTGTTCTGACTTTCCGTTTTTTTCTTCTGTCCATTTGTCATCATCTTGATCCCATTCTATCTCTCCGGAAAGAGCGGGGTGGAATGAAACATTCTATAATGGATTCTTTCTCCACTTCTTCCACTGAAACCTACCTCTCTTCATGAAGTTCAGTAGCTGAAAGAGAATCAATAGAAACCAGGGACAGAGCTTAGTTTAAAAATACTATGGTCAGACTGTCGAATCCAATAGGGAAGAGTCCAGCAGTCAGCCATTCCGCCCTTTCTAAGCCCGCTTCTGCAGAACTCTTGGGACTAAGATTCCGTACCTAGTACAGTCAATCAGAGGATTCGACTATGTATGGATGTAGCTTACCCGAGATAGGTAGAGGAAGAGGAGGCAATAACTTGCTCGGCATGTGACTTCTACGGCAATCCCATGTCTTCAGGCAAGGTAGCGTTAGCTATCCTAGGTTGTGAATGGAAGCTTTTTCTTCGCATTGCAAATCAACGTGGGGTCAAACTCTCGATGGCCATAGACCAGAATGGTTGGAGTGTGCAGGATCACTCCTGAGACTTTCTTCCTGAATATAAGGAATCCTCTTGGTTGGTCGAAGCTAGAAGACGGCTGGACGAACTGCTATTTAGCATAGGGGGAGTAAGATAGGCTAGGTGCTTTTACTCAACTCGTGAAGGTTCATTTCTAGTTAGCATAGATAGGAGTATATCTCCAGTAAACACTGGAGTAGATCTCTTGAGATACATGCAAACACACCAAATAAAAGCAATTTCCTTAGGATAGGAGTGGATTTCCACGAAAGAAAGCCCTGAGCCAGGCCTCCATGACCTACTATGCACCAAGTCCAGGAACCCGAGTCCGAGTACAGTTAATCAAGGAAGAGACAGCAGCTGAAGTCTATGTCATCAGCTAAACTAAGCCAGGTGGTAGAACCTGTTTGTTACAAAGATACCTCCGACAAGACGGTTCAGGAAAGTGCTAACAGGGGCAAAAGACTAGCATTCGATGCATCAATGCTTGCGTCGTCCTCATCAACAGTCAAGTCAGAAGTGCCACAGCTTCCTGAACCTAATCAAAATCGTGACATTGGTAATAGCTTCTGGGATAAAGCTAGTCTGATTCACGTGGCAAAGGGCATTCCTTGTCCTCAAGTCCTGAGCAAGCCTCTTTTCATTCTAGCGGTCAGTCTGTAAGTTAAACAAAAGTCCTTCCCCATCCGATCAGCCAGTTGCAGAAGAAGCTCAGCTTAAAGCCAGTTAGACCAATACTGTTCTAAAAGTTATTTAGATAGCTGTTGCTAACCGAATTGATAAGCTAAGGCAATTTGAAAGTTATCTTTGGAGTTTACTTAACATCAAGTTCCTGCAAACTAGGTTAAGAAATCCTGTGGGCAAGACAGCCAGTGAGAGGTCTTTCATGGACTATATCCCAGCAGATAGCGATATTCTGACTTCTAAAGTCACGTTTAATGATTCATATGTAATCTTCTATATAATGATCAGAAAAAAAAGGGGGCCTTAAGTTAAGAGAGAAATGAAAAATCCTCTGGCAAAGGTAATAGCTAGAAAGGGGATTTTGAACGAGCTAACCGAGGCTACCTTCAATCAACTGTGATGTGAGGTAAGGACAATTCGGTATTGCTTTCCAGGTTGGTTCAAAGACTAGCCCTTGGTTAAGGGGCAGTGTTGAGATCCATGGAGAGTACTTAGAGATTAGTGAGGGTAGAAGGAATTGAATGTCACTAACAAGACTAAGCACACGATCCGGGGGCAAATGTTGATTTGCTTACTCTTTTACTCAATTGAATCAGCTTAGCTAATGAAAAAGCTTCAAGGTCCAATTTGACTAACATATCGCCCTTGGAAGACCTCTTCGCAATCTCCTTCCTACCTGACGAGCACATCAGACAATCGGCTCTTTCATGACTCCATAACAACTACCTTATCCATTGATCTCTTGTGAATGTGAAGGTCCCAAGAACTACCTTCGCTTTTCAAGCTGCAGCTATTGCTATTGTTGTGCTTGGGAATTGTTTGAGCTCGTTAGCTTCACTAATCTCCCCACGGTTTATCCTGCGATTTCTCTTTACTGAACCTGGCCAAAGGATTTCTTTATTTTACTATGTATATGTCTTAGTTGACAAAGCTGTTTACGTAATAGGCTGCTGGCTAGAAAGATAGGAATTTGGAATGTTGAGATGACTGGTACGTTTATCGAAACACTCGAGTAGATGCTTTCAACAAGCCCCACTCACAGATAGCTAATGAGCTAGCTCTTTTAAAAAGGAACCAGCAATACTGGATGCGTGCGATGTTTGGAACAAAAAGACCACCAAAGGTTCCCGAAATGTTCGCAAATGACTTGTCATATGGCCGTACAGAAGAACACGCAGACATGGACAATTTAAAAAAATAAAATGATTTATTAGACTCCAAAAATGGAAGAGCTTAGCAAAGAAAGAAGAAAAAGGGTGACCTCCGTTTTGGTAATGAAAAAAAGATCCCTAGCGGTTGTTCTGACATGTGATTAACCGAATCAGCTGCGTAGCCCTCTTTCACAGGGGAGGTGTGGCGGCATAGCCTGCTTCCAGAAAGTCATTCATGTTGAAGGTGGTCGCCCATTTACTTCGTTTTAAGCACTTCTTCTTATATGCTCACTTCGCTCCTCGCTTTTGTTCAATTATAAATAACAAAAAAGTTTGATGGAGATTTATAGCATCATTCAAGTAAATACATATTGAGATCGTAGAAACATGAGCTTGTGATATAGCTACACCTAATTCCAGACCGGTTAATGCAAGAACTATAAATAAAGGACCAAGATCTCCTATGAAATAGAAAAGATCATTCATACATAGCATAGTCCAAGCGGACCCACTTAAAATCTTTACTGAACTATGACCGGCCATCATATTAGCAAATAAACGTATTCCTGAGCTTAATGCGCGAAAACAATGAGGGATTAGCTCAAGGAGTACTAAAAAAGGTGCTAACGGCAGTGGGACTCCTGCGGGTAATGAGAAGCTTAAAAAATGAAGCCCATTTCTTTGAAATCCCACTATAGTAATGCCAATAAAAATAGAAAATGAGAGACCCAAAGTAATGAGAAAATGACTTGTAACTGTGAAGCTATAAGGTATCATACCCTGGGGATTACAAAATAACGAAAAAGTAAAAGTGACCGAGATGCAAGGGAAAAACTTTTGTTTAACATGACCACCTATTTGTTCGTTTACCAGGTTCGGCACGAAATCATAAATAAGCTCTACCAAGGATTGCCAAGCATTGGGTACTGACTTTCCTCCTCCATTTTTAGTAACAAAATGAACCAGCAGTAAGACCAAACTGAGAGTGAGCAGCATAAACAAAGAGGGATTTGTGAATGAGAAATACAAGTCACCTATCTTCATATCAATCAATGGGATTATCTCAAATTGATCAAGCGGGCTGTTAATGGAGTCCGAAGCAGAGGGGCTCCCGGTAGGATTCAACTGTGATCCATATTGGTAAATAACAAATTCGTGTTTCATTTGCTTTGGTTCATTTTTTAACTGCTCCCCCCAACAAGAGGAAAGACTTCTTTGTTGTAAATCGCCAGTTGGGTTTACCAACCAAGAAAGACATGGGAAAATAAGTATGCACAAAGGAAACAGGAAAGCATTTATCGGGATCAATATCAACTACCCGCTCTAATATAATTTTAGAAAGACCTAGCTAAGAGACTTTACTGAATGACTTGATCGATCGTACTATACTAAATAGAAATCCTTTCATACGCAATTTTTGATCCAATCTCGCACTTGACACGCAAAGCAATAAACAGCAGTCTATCAAAACAGAGAAAGAGAAGGAGCGAAGAAGCGAGAGCTTGCTCGACCTACGGGAAAGTTTTGTTAGTAACTCGAATGATAAGGAGAGTAGTGAAGCTTACTTATAGTTAGACCCTCACGGCACACTTTTGACTTGAACCCTTCTCTAGTTCCAATGAAAGATACCTAACGGAACACTGTCTATATCTCAATTTAACACTCAATCGCTTTTTGATCCCCTAAGTAAGCAAGCTACCTTGCTTATATATATTTATGCTTTTTCTTTCAAAAGTCTTTCTCTGGCAAAGAATGCCTATCACCCCAGCTCATTCCCTTCCCCATGTGGATTCTAAACCTGGACTTACCCATGAAATCAATGCTTTTCGGACATTAACTATGTAACCCCCGGTAAGAAAGAGCCTCATTCTCGAAGAGGGGATTCAATAGCAGCCAAAGAGGGTATTTTAGTTCTTGCTACGAGCCCATTTCTTTTGTACTCAGAGAAGAAGGACTTCTTTCAAAGAACCGATTCTTTATACGGTAAATGAAATGGTTAAACTAGTAATATTATAGGGGCGCGCCGTAGAAGCCAATTCGGTGAAAGAATGCAGGCAGCTTTAAGGGGATTCACAAGAGAACCTACCCTGGCCTCCTTCACCTTCGAAAGAAAGGCACGCTACCCTACCCACGGACCGACAGATAGGACGGCACCAGAAGCAACCTCTCTTTTCTTTATACGGCACGAAATAGCTATTGGATGGGAAAGCAGTATACGAAGGAAGGACTAGTACCCAAGCATCGGGAGATGTGAGAGCCCTCGCTTGAAGAAGCTTATTGTGTGTGAAAATCCAGTCGGGGAATCTTTGAATTGACTCCGCAGCTGAGCAAGCGCTCGAAACATAGCTTAGGGAATGCCTTGAGCGAGCCGAGTGCGTATCCCCTGAGTACGATGCCCTAGATCCAGCACCAACCGATCTATAAGCTTTGGCCGGGCCAACCATTGATCTATTCGAACGCCTTCCCGCTGTTTTTCCTTAAGAGATGCCGGCTTCTGGTGTGGTGGTTGGAACCTTGTGAAAGACCAAGCAAGAATCGCCCTTTTAGCCACTCGAGAATTGGGCTATAACTGAAAGACCAAAGGGGACTGGTGATACAACTGGAACCCCATGCCCTCGATCGGACCTTACTTAGTCTTAATCTCAACCAAAAGGAAATGGGCCTAGCTAAGGTTTCTGGAAGTCTCGGAATCCTAAGACAGAATCGGATGAGTTGAAAGCTTAAAGAGCTGTACAATATAAAAAAATCGGGTGAGACAATGACCCTTCCTCAAGGCAAAGGAAATCGAACCTGCTAGCTGGGGGAATGGCCACTGACGGACTGACCGACTTGGAAGGAGGAAAGCGACATACTATAATAAATACGAAATTTCCTACATAAGAGATTCCAACAACTTCATCAAGAAAAAGAAAATGCGCCAAAGATTTTATTTGCTCAAGGGTAGAAGTCAGTCTTTTTCCTTAGCGGTCTTTGGAAGGCTTAGCTTAAGCTTCCTTTCTTCCTTCAGAGAGGGGGGTATGCACCACTTGTGGATAACAGGAGCAACAGAAAGACTATGTACCAGAGCCCTAACCATCGGGACTGATACAGGACTAATGTTGACCCGACCTTTTTGATTAGAAAGAGCTTAGCAAACTTAGCGATCCCCGGTCAGAGATCAGAGACCTTGATTTTGATATGGTCATCTGAAGCTCCTCCATGGCTTCCTCGTAAAGTTCTGCTACGCGCCTATCCCCGATGACAATGTCATCACCGAGAATAGCGTACTTCAGAAACCTTTGGAGTAAGACGAGCCTGTATGAATTTATTATAGAAAGAAGAGCCGCATTGTAAGAAAATGGATAGCTGCAGTATCCCTATCGGTACAGTAACTTCGTACCTCAGTGATGACTGATGATATTAAGCCAAGGGATCGATTAGCAGGGGAGATAAATCATACTTTATTCCATTACCCTAAGTAACTCCGTGCCTCTCGCTTTAGAACCTACCTAGCTTTGCCTTTCCCCTTTTACTTTTTTAAGATTATAAATAATAAGATTTTAAGAAGAGGATGCCTTGAGTTGGCCCTAACCTAAATTAGGTCTTTCGTTTGATGAAGGAAAACGTAGTCTTACCACTTCAGAATGTCGGCACCGTTTGGGCCTTTATAATTCAAAGGGGAGCGGAATTAATGGCAGGTAAATATCTAATGCTAAATAAAGAATTTAAGCTCATCTTCCCTAGGTTGAGGAAGGAACTAACATCCAAGCCGAACAAACGAGCTCAGAGACGATTCTCTTTCTTGAAAATTACCTTTTCTCCTGGTGGCTGTTTGAGCTCCTTCTCTTCTTTTACTTTTACATAGATTGCCCATATGCGTTGGTGCTCCTCTCCTCCTTCGCGAAGTGTCTAAATTACTTTTCCTATCTCTTTTCTATAGGGACTGACTGATGGAAGGGAGAGTCAATTAACAACCTATCTACGGGAAAGCCTGTTTTCATGGCACAGAGAATCTCTTCCTTTCTCTGAAAAACTTGTATTACTCTGCAAGTTCAATAAGATCCGGCATAAATGCGTTCCAGAGTCTTTAGGTGTGGTATCATATGTATCCCGCTCGTTTAGTTTTTAGTTAAAGTATTAAGTATCGTCAATTCCATACCACCTTCGCTCGAGAGTGACGATGTTTAGTGTTAAGTAATTAGTAAGTAAGCGGTTCTACTTGATCTCATGAACTATAAAAAGTTTAGCCCAGTCTAGTCCAATCTCATATCCGGAGTTCCTAGCCTTTGAGAACTAGGTTTTTCTCTTTTATTGGTTCTGGAACCTTCGACTTGTGGTTCCACTCTTACTCTTGCAAAAGTTGGAGAATCCACTGCTAGGGGAATGGGATGGATGTCACTTGCAAGTCTTCAGAAAGGGGCGGTCCTTCTTTCGATTCCGCAAGGGAGGCGGAATGGGATTCATGCAGAGAGGCGCGAGTGGAATACTTGTAACGAGCCGGAGAGGAGACTGTGGCACTGACTTTCGGAATGGAATGCGCAGGGGACAAATGCCAAAGCAAATGCAAAGAAGAAGCTCTTAGATGTTTATCCAGTCTTAACATCAAATCCTTCGGTCAGCAAAAGAAAAGGAAAAGGTTTAGCGTAGCCCTAAGGCTTATGGAATTGATGCTTTCAAGCGCTAGGCCCCTCTGAAGATAGATGCCAATTCCCAAAAGCAGTAACAATAGCTATAGCAGTAGGAGTCGCGTTACGAATTAAGACCTTAGGCCTCATTCATCAAAGTAGCAGTCCTAAGGGGCTGAAAAGAGCCCAGATTCTCCGCAACAAGCTTGGAAAGGAAGAAGACACGAAGGTAGGGGTTACGCTGAAAAACCTCTTTGATAGAAGTAGCTCTTTTGTTTGCCAGAATGGTCTTTTAGCAAGAAAATGCCTTCTAAGGAAGTGAATCAGAATGCGCCTGCTCTCTTTTGCCCTCTTGCTTTTCTCGAATAAGCTGTTGGGGAAAGAACCGAGCAAGTAAACTCCTTGTTTGGTTTAAAAATGAATATCAGATGTCCATGAAATGAAAAAGAAATTGTTAGAGGAACAAGAAAAGCTGATTCCCCTATTTTTTTACCTCCTACAACCTCCGAAGCGGATAAGATCCCAGCTTCTTCTCCAACAGCGGCAAGAGATCGTCCGCGATTCGATAGCATAGAGAAGCATGGAATCGGATGCTAGCTTCTCTCTGAAATGCGCGGTGCTTAACACATGCGGATCGTACCCCATCCTTTATGGCATTGTCGCCTCAGCGCCTCCTTTCCCCTCCCGTCGACGGGAGTGAGTGGCCTAGGGTAGGGCGGAAACAGGGAAGAAGTGACGGAGGTCTTTCGAGAATATGACTGAGAATTCATTATATAAAAAAGAGTTCTGTCTTTCGAAGTGAGCCATTGGCAAGGAATTGATGCACAGAATCCGCTATTTATTTTTGGGACTAAGCGCATATACCTTGTCTTCTTTCATTTTAAATGAAAAGGTACGGTGACGAATGAACGGATCAAGCAGTTCAGAAGGAACAACGACGAGCTATATAGAGAATAAGAGAAGGTTCGATGTAATTGAATCGACCTAAAGGGAGAGGAAGGGGAGTTCTTTCCCCGGGATTGAGTGAACGAGCTCATAGCCCTCCACCCGTAGCCCACAAGCACAACCTTAGAAGTAGGGCGAGAGAATGGTTCCCCCCCGCAGCAACAAGACCTCTGGGAGGGAGTTGTCTTCGAAGTGAACTTTTCCACTGAAGCCTTTCACGATATGAGAATCTGGAGGCTCTCCGCTTTGCTTTTTAGGATAGGGGTCAAGACAGAGTTGGGCGCCGGCGGTTCTATATACTTGTTGAGCTCCTTCGCCCGTGTTAAAAGCAAAAAATAAGGTATACTTATAAATAAAAAAAAAAAAAGTAAAAAAAGTTGGTGGGATTGGCTTCCTCCTTGTACAAGCACGGGGCTTAGTCAAGTAGAACCGGGGGTCGCGCAGCTTGCTCGACGCATCCTTTCTTTCAACTTTATTAGGGTTAGTAGGTAGGGCGGGCTACTAAATTTCCCCCAGGGTTGTTGATGTAGTTGCTTGTAGTTTTTTTTTTTTAGTTGCTAGCTAGAAAGAATATTATATATATAGTTCAGGAGAGAGAATCAATGTTCAGTAGTACGCCTGGTGAACCGGGTTCTACCACTTCAGGTCCCAATCTTTGGTATGTCCCTTAGTTAGCTGGGCATACCATTATAATGCTCTCGAAAGAGACTTATTGGCATATGATATGTTGTTATATGCTTAACACATGTACCTTGGACTCTGCTTTCTAGATTGATCTTTAGCTGAAAGACCCGATCCTTTCTCCTGTTCCTGAAACGAATGAGTGTCTTGTGATTAGCTGTCACATTCGGTCAAATGGCACATTCGGAAAGTGTTAAATTGGCCAGTGTTTTCCCTTTCTCTTTTGGAAGAAAGGTTAAAAGAAAGAATAGAAAATTGCATACGAGAAGAAGGGTTCGTAGACAGCCCGAAAGAAGGTCCTCTCTTCGTATTCTATAGAAAGACGAAATTGCGTAAGGTAAGAGAAAAAAGAGCAAGTCAAGTCAAATAGTACGCCCGGTTCACCAGGTTCTACCACTGCAGGGCTCAATTTAGGCTATTTACTTAATACATGCAAGTCGAACACGCTCTGTAAACAAAGGTCGACCATTCTTTTCTAATCGAAAGGCTAATTCGCGATAGACGAGTGGGCGAGACGGAAATGGGGGTCGTGGAAGAATTGGGTTCGAGTCCCCCCCAATGTGTCGAAATAGAATGATTGGGTCGACCAGACCAGGCCCAGATCATGATCTTTCTTTTTTTTTCCGGTATGCCGCTCCGCGAGAAAGGAGCGAAAGAACAAAGTGGTTTGTGGTAATGTCAGAATTTGCACCTATTTGTATCTATTTAGTGATCAGTCTGCTAGTTTCTTTGATCCCACTCGGTCTTCCTTTTCCCTTTGCTTCCAATAGTTCGACCTATCCAGAAAAATTGTCGGCCTACGAATGTGGTTTCGATCCTTTCGGTGATGCCAGAAGTCGTTTCGATATACGATTTTATCTTGTTTCCATTTTATTTATTATTCCTGATCCGGAAGTAACCTTTTCCTTTCCTTGGGCAGTACCTCCCAACAAGATTGATCCGTTTGGATCTTGGTCTATGATGGCCTTTTTATTGATTTTGACGATTGGATCTCTCTATGAATGGAAAAGGGGTGCTTCGGATCGGGAGTAATCACTAGTGATAGGGCAAAAATAGGGAGGAAGGACAAAGGAAAGAGCGATGCCTACATTAAATCAATTGATTCGTCATGGTAGAGAAGAAAAACGGCGCACGGACCGTACTCGAGCTTCGGATCAATGTCCCCAGAAGCAAGGAGTACGCCCGCGTGTTTCAACGAGAACACCGAAAAAACCAAATTCAGCTCCACGTAAGATAGCCAAAGTACGATTGAGCAATCGACATGATATATTTGCTCACATTCCGGGCGAAGGTCATAATTCGCAGGAACATTCTATGGTGTTAATAAGAGGAGGTAGAGTGAAAGATTTGCCAGGTGTGAAATCCCATTGTATTCGAGGAGTCAAGGATTTGTTGGGAATTCCGGATCGAAGAAGAGGCAGATCCAAATATGGTGCAGAAAAACCCAAATCGATATGAATGGAGGATGCCTCTGGAACTTCTTTTTCTCGGTCAGGAGAGGTACGAAGTCACTCGCCCTATAATAGAATAGTGAAAGCAGGAGAGGTTTAGCGGATCAGTGAAAAAAATCTTATTCTAGTAAGTCATTTGTCCGTTGCTGGTCATCAATCTCCGGTATCGATTCCCGGTTTTCCCGGGCCTACTCCCTTAAAGCTTGTTACGGTATTCTCACTCCGATCGCCCCAATGAAGGGCAATCTCTATCCCTTCTAACTTTATTCTGGGATGACTTTATTATTGGCATTGGATTTTACAAGTGAGCTAATCACAAAATGAGCATTAACCCTTAGAAATAAAGTAAGCTAGTACAAGGTAGACCAACCTCATTGCCCTGAAAGAAAGCTCAGTAGGTGGATCTTCTTTCCAGGTCGCAGGTGGAGAGCCGGTTGAAAGGCCTTCTGCCAATTGAGAATGATCCATTAATATAAAAAAAAAAAAATCTTTTTTTGAGATGGAAGCCATTACAAAGAGTTAGACGACTTTTGTCGAAATGATGAGCCTGCTCCGTATCAACTACCTGAGGCTAAGGCGGATTTGTCAACGGCGGTATTGCTGGCAATGATTATAATAGCTATGGCCCTTGCTCAAACCTACCTGATTAGAAAGATAAGGCGCCTTGACTTAGCTGTTAGCCTCCCGAATAGAAAAAAGAAGGATCTCCGGTTTCAAAAGCCCTAGATATAGATGTCCGGTAAGTGCTTCCTTGGATTAAAGCACATTCCGGGAGTGAAAGGCCATAGGGCTCATAGACATTTTATATTTCCGATCTTTCCTTTATGGTAATAGGGGGATCATAGATCAAACAAATAAAGTTGGCAAAGTGAGAACGCTGGTTCCGCAATAACCAAATAAATCCAATTCTCAAGGGGAGAGGGGTCCGTATCCATTTTGGGACTTAACTTAAGGATTTAGGGATCCCTCAAAGGACCGGGTTCAAGCTCAACCAAGTCTTCGTCCACTTTTTCTTGAACCAGATCCATGCCTTGGGCTTGAGTCCCAGCTTCGGTAGGAGTCCAAACAGCATTATCCATTTCTAATTCCTAATTTTCATACTCCTCGATCTGAAGTAAAACAAGCCAGCAGCTGAAGGAATTTTAAGATCGTAGCGTATAAAATATAACATAGTGCGATACAGTAACCCGTCGGATATGATGACACGGTAGGCAAGAACGGATGCCACGTAAGATGAAGAATCATCACAAGCTTGGAATGCGTCGGCTCCCTTATTACTGATAATGCCCTTCTTTTGGTAGCTACTGATTACTTCAAAACACTTCATAACTAAAGGAACCTACTGCGTTCTGGGCGGCTGAAGAACTGATCCAACGGATGCTGCGATGACTTGTTAGTCAGTCCTATCCTATAGGGCTGGATCAGCTGTTCTGGAGATGACTTTGGCTCGTAAACTGGGACGAAACAAGAAGTGCGTGCCGAACTCACGAGGGACTGCCAAATACTTTGACTTATCCTCCCTTACTGAAGGAAGGCTGGTTTTCCTTGCTCTTGAGCCGGTTGGTACTACAGGCAATCCCACTATCGCTATACGGAATGCGGCTAGGAACTACTCCTCCCCTTAAATTAAATAGGGGGAATACCCCTTTCTTTTTTGTAAAGGCTTTCGCTTTTGCCCTATAATTAGACCCAGCAAGCAATCAATGTAACTATCCACTACTGTTACAATGCCTATAGCAGGAATGGACCTATAACCTCCCCTCCTTTCCCGCCTCTGGAGCAGCGGATATTGCACTGTCAAAGACCGAGCCTCCTGAAAGCGCTGACTAAGACCCTCGAAATACAAAGGTCAAAGGTAAAGTCTCTCCTCCGATTCAGGTTTTTTAACTTAACCTCGGTTAATGTAGTAGTGTTGCACTCCTTACCCGTGAAATTAAAAAGGATTTTCCGGCCACTCCTCGTGTTCTTTCAATGCTTTGGGCACCGGCTCCGAAATTGCGTCCGGTGTCTTTCCCCTTTTTATTTCATCGAGAGGTGGCTTGAGGGACTCTGAAAAGAAAGGTCGGGCAACCGCTTAGGTTGTGGGCAAGATTCATTCAATGCTCTGTAGCCGAGGGCAGGTGCTTCTTTTTATTTTAATTAATAAGGTAGAGTATGCCATCACCCATAAGTTCAGGTGCATTCAACTGATTGACTGTGGCGGGGTTTCCCTCGGTTCCCATGACCCATCTTCCCCGAAGACGAGAACCTTTCTCTTTACTGTGGCTAAGGCGCCTTAGTAGGCTGGTGTGGAGTATGCTTCTTCCAAAATTTTAGTTCCACTTTTGGAAATGCCCTTCTTTCTGACCTTCGCAGTTCTCCCTTGACTTTAAGACCTGAGGTGCATGTAGGGGAATCTCGTCTTGCTCCATTTTTCTTTCGATCTTCGCTAGTGGGTAGGGACCTACTTCAAAGCTTGCAGCTAGCTCTTTATAACTTTATAATAATACCTGAGGGTAAATCCAATTCTTGCTTGCTGGACTATTGTGGTCTCACTAAATACCATACCATACTCTTTTCTTTAAAAATCTTCGTAGGCAGGGACTCTCGCCGCGACCCGGATAATGCTTCCTTTTTGACGATGCCAATGCCCACCTCTTTGGGGAGCCAACGAGTCCACCCAAATTCTGTACTGATTCGCTCGCTTTGTCCACCTTCGCCTCTTCAAGTTGGCTCCTTCTCGAAATGACTAAAGTCTGACCAAGACTGGTCCTTCGTAGTTCTTTCGCCTTATCTGGCTCGTAGATGGCTCTTGGAACTAGTGGTTAACCATTCCTACGCGAGACCATCGTTTATTAAGAATGAGGCTTTTCCTGGGCTCGTACGAAAGTCTCTGTGAGTAGTTCCCCCGGCTAGACCAGTGCCAATAGTTAGAGTTTATACTCCTTTTTCAGGCCTTCGCCTTAGTCCAAAGCAAAGGGATGATTCTGTCAAGAAAAGAATTCGTTACAAATAAGGTAAAGCTAGCTGGCTCATAACCTTGAGGGGATCAAATCCTATTTCGGGAGCTGCCGGTATTCAAATAAGCTGCTGCAAAGAATGAGAAGTGGGTCTCGCTCTCCTAATCAGTCGTTAGCTTATCCATCTCTCTTTTTATCCGGGCTTCTTCCGCTTTAGCTGAGGCCGATGCCCCTATCTTTATTCTGATCCGCCCCTAAACAATAGCAATAGCACGAATCCTAAGCTACGGCACGCGAAGGAATGGTTCCATGAATCATGGGTGGAGGCGACAGGGGGATTGGCTGGCTTACTATGGGGAAGGGGAGAATCACTAAAAAAAGTCTAGAGCTCCCCTAGGGAAAGTCTTATACCTCGTTGGACCGTATTCGCTACTAAAACGTAGCCCTCCTCCGCCTTCGTTTGAGGAAGCAGGTATTCGCCTACGAGGTCTTCACATAACATAATAGGTTGCCAAAATCCTTCTTAGGAAGAAGACTTGGACAAATCCCCGGTAGAATTAGCTAGCAAGGCTAGGCACCTAATGCATGTGAGGGTAAAGGAAGTATCTTTGGCACGTATGAGTAGCAGAGCGGAGTAACGGGGCAAAACGATTCGACAGTTGATGCCGCTTGAACTAAAGGACTGAGCAATGAAAAAGGCATTTAGGCCATACCGAGGTCAAATCTCATCTTAGTCAGATCATAAGATATCCCACGAGAAGATGTTCTCGAATAGGCAGGCTGTGAGGCAACAATGGAATCCGCCTTCCTTCCGATGCCGTTGAGCGGCGGCTGGTAGTGAAAGGAACTGACGATCTTGGCTTAGATGGCTTTGCTCCTGGGGAACATCATTTATCGATAGTCAAGGTACCCGAAGTTTCATGAGCAGACCAAACATTCGCCGGAAAAAATTCCCGGAATATATGAGTCAGAGTATAATGCCTAATATTTTTTACTACTTCTCTTTTTACGGCCTGTGATACCGGAGCCTCAACATCCCTTGGCCTAATAGGATTGCAGACCATAGGTTGTTTCAGGCAAATCTCAGCCACATCAATTTCAAAGTTTGGGTCACGATAGTCAGTGTCTTGGGAAGAAAGAAGCCTTCCTTTGCTTTGGGCCTCTTCCTTACCATTCATATCGTGTGGCCCCGGTCATAGAGATCAAGGAAAACCTCCCCCACAAACTTTGCTACGCCCTTAACTCTTGAACAAGGAAGGCGGGGGCGCGTCTGGTGCTATCATATATAAGGGAAAGGTTCCTTTAGTGATCTATGCCTTATATATGCCTTCCTCACTCCTAAAAGGAAAAAGACCTAGCCTAATCAGACAATAACATAGTATATTTACTTTTTTTTTAGCATTCCTACACAAATTTATGTACTTTCTATAACTTATAACAAGGCACACCATTTAACTTACCGTTACCGTGTAATACAATCAATACAGTAGTAAATAGCTTGTGATTCGGAGTTGTCGACCCCAGTCGAGTCAAGCATCTCCCTCTTCATCGCAGTCGCTCAAGACGTTGTATCGATGGAGTGAGATCAGGGCTTCTCCCTCTACCCGAGCGAGGGATCAGTAAGCAACCGGGCGAACCACATCTGTTCCAATTCCAGAGGCTTTCTCCGATCGAAGTCGGGTCCAATGGCCATCGATTCCTCCCCGGAATCGGTTTTTTGCTCGGGCTGTAAGGCGATGGTTCGAAGATTTCGATGCCCGGTCAATGAAGCGAGATTGGGAATGAGCAGCTAACCAATCTCATTTATAAGATCAGTCCAGCGGTTCAATTCATTGATTCATCTATCTATCGGATTAGTAACCCGCCCCGATTAATCTTTTGTATCGAACGAAAGCCTCATATATATCCCCCTACCGGAAGCGAAGCTTCTGGCTCCCCCTTTGTTGTTGAATTTCCAATTCCTTCTTTTCGTTCTACTTAGGTGGAGCAATCTGAACTCTCGACAGAATATAAAAGAGCGTCTTCGAACCTCAACGAACTCATGTGGACACTCCTCAGCCCGAGCCGAGGACAATCTCTCAAAAATACACATTAAGATGTTGACCCGTTTTTCTTTTCTTTGCTGATTCCTCTCAATTAAATTTCCCATGTTGCACTAAGTTACTTACGTATGTATGCATGCGGTCCGGGAACACTTTGGGGTGAACACCCATCCGAACAAGTAGGGTCAATAGTTCAGCATTTAGGCCGTAACATTTAGCAACAAAAAAATCTTTAACCCAACAAGTGCTCTCCGAACCAAGCTAGATAGTCTCCTATCACTAGGCTCACCAACCAACCTGGACTTTGATTCTGATTATTCCTACCGGATATCAAAACCATAAGGATTGATTGTTTCCAGCCATGAGTTCCCATATTACATAAGCGCTCTTGGGTGGGCCATTCCATCAAATCTTTGAGAAGGGGCCCAATCTCGTATTTGATGGTCGGCGTGCGTGGGAGCAGCTCAAATAAAGAAGAGTCTGGTCTGAATTCAGGCCCGCCCGTCTGCTGCTAGATCCGGGAATGGCGCCAGGCGAGGGCGCCGCTATGCCCCGCAGCTCTGCAGCGGCCGGCCCCCGGACTATGCAAAAGAATCGAGGCCGGGGGGTCTCGCCCATAGTGGTTCCCCCCCGCCTTTGGTGATTGACCAAACAAAGAGGCCTAGATCTATGCCCCTTAATGAATCGAATGGTCCTTCGACCCCTTCATTTGATTCCGACGGCCGGCATAGATCTCATGAGACCCGCCCACTATTACTACGAAAAAAGCCCTGCCTTTTTCCTTCGCTACTAGGAGAGTAAGCAACTTCTATTAGCGCCGGACCTTGAGTCGAATTGATCGTGTCATGTGCAACGTCCATCAATGATGGTTCATTAATGTCCATTGATTTAGACTCCTTCCCCCTTCCCAACTACGAATAAGATCGAGAGGAGCCCCAAAAAACCAAGAACGAAAACGGAAGCCTTTCGATTCACTCCCCATTCTCTCTTAAATAAAGCTCGCCCTCGAGCCCTGGGCAGGTCGGCCGGGTCTTTCCCTGTTGTTCTGTTCCCGCCACGGGAAAGACGCACAGAAGAGGTATGCCCAGCGCGCGGAGGATCCGTTGAGAGTGTCTGTTGTCTCGGTAGGGAACTTTACGATCTTTTCCCCGAATCAATAAAAAAAAAATAGGTCAGTGCTACCTACGGCCCTCTATTGTTTGATCCAATATTGACCGGGGACGAGCCCCGACTTCCATAGGTCCTTGGTTTGACCTCCCGTAGTGGTCCTTGCTTTTAATAAAGCGGAGCGGGGCCAATTTCTCGTACTTGCTCAGTGTGCCCCCCTTTCGTCGAGTGCCCCGCCCGGTTCACTGGGCTGTTGGCCTACCAAGCACTTGCCCGCTGCTCCTGCCGCCCGCTTGGCGGGCGGAGCGCTCGTTATCCTTACTGTTCTCTATGCCGGGGCCCCCTCCCATTGCTCTAGCCATAAGCTATGGCAGCTCCAGCTCGAAACCACAGGGGCCCGCCCTGCGAGGCCAGAGTGGGCTCAGCGGTCAGCCCCCTTTCGAATTACGTTAGGGGGTCTTTCGCTTTTGCCAGATCTAGAGAGATACTACGAGTCCTCCGTCCCAGATTCCATCGCCGCGGCCATCTGGTTCACCGGTACTACCAAAAAGTCTCATGCTTACGTTACTACTGTTACTGATGGTTTGATTATCTTGGACCCCGGTCGGTCGTGCTTCTGGTTTCCATTCCCATCATCATATTGATGATAAATCTCCTCGCGCTCTGCCATAAGAACTTGGAGTCCGTATCATGGTGAAGGTAAGGTAACGCTGTGATTCTTGCTCAAAAAAGAGACCGAACGCGTTCGAGTTATTGGCTCGTCCAACCCGGCAGCATTCATGAGTCGCTCGTTCAACTGTCCCTCGGAGACACGGTCGAGAAGTACCATGCATGGTTGCCCCCCGTCCTTTCTTGCTCTCGGTCCCACCCAGCAAGATAGGGCTCAGCCAAAAAACGTGAGCGCCCCTGCGCGAGCCTTATTTATTTTCTTAGTAAAGTCAAGCTTTGGCTCCCTAAAGAAAGATATGGATAAAAAAAAGGGGGGACTTCTGCAACGGGCTATACCACCCAAACCAACTGAGGGAAGTCGCATCCGCCCCATCGCAAGCACCTACAATGTCATGATCACATTGGTTTACCCTTTTTTCTTTGGTAGTTCAACGGACGGTCGCCCCTCCAACAAGAAAAGGTATAAATATGGAAACTTCTCTGCCATTTGGATCGGAGAATTTATGGAGGAAATCGGCTTTTAAATTTCCAGAAACCACACGATTATATAGCCAAAGGGAATACGCCGCGCCTAAAATCATCCCAAGCGCTGCTAATGTGGCTACTAAGCTATTTCTTTGGAAAGCTCCTACTGAGATGGGAAATTCCCCGATAAAGCTGCTAGTACCAGGTGAACTCATATTGGCCAAAGTGGAAGAGAAGGAAATGGTAGAGAGATTCGGCATGGTGCTCACTAACCCTCCGTAATATCTAACAAGTCGAGTCTTATGTCGGTCATATAGAACACCAACACATAGAAAAAGGGCTGAAGGAACCAGTCCATGACTTAACATCGGTGGAATGCTACCTCCAATTCCCTGTATGTTCGATAGAGCCAAAGATTCCCCCCCCACTGATCGGAGTACGCCGATTACCCCCCGAACCGTACAAGAGAGTTACCGCCTATCATACGGCTTTCTAACTTCACTTTTTTTTTCTGGTCGTTCCGCTCTGTCGATCGATGGTAGTATAAGAGATCTGATCTGTAACCCCCAAAAATTATTTACATAAAGGTTCCTTCTACCCATAGTTAGCATGTATCTCCCCGGGTCATACTTGAGTATCACATCGTAGACCCCCACCCCAACTCTATCTTCCTTATCAGTGAACCGGAAATAGTGCATAGGTACTTTTCAATGCTGCGGGGACGAGACGACGTGACATACTACGATCACGTACAGAAGTGCTGCCCTTCGGCTCGGCAATATGGAACCTCTCAACAGCTCCCGTTCCTTTATGAGGTCCTATCGGGATAGGTAGGCCCAGCCCAAGCCTTTCCCCTCTCCCCTGCTTAGCGTTCCACTTGTGATCCTGGATGCAGTGGAGGATTTTTAAAAAAGCGCCCGAATGTTCCCCCTCCCTCCATAAGACCCTCTTTATCTTTCCCCCTCGAGAAAGAGAAAGAAGAGAAGAAAGGATTTATTATCTTCTTTCATGTGAACGGCCCTATCTTGTATCGAAAGGTTTTTCGTGCTATACACCACGTTGAGAAAGACCAGCCTCCTATGTACCGTACCTTTTTTTTACCCCGAAAGGGAGGTCCTCCTTATGATGCTACGGACGGCTGTCCGAAGTGCAAGGGGTAAACTCGGACGAGGATAGGATTGCGCGCGCCGGGCCCTCCCTTCGGGTGTCATATTTTGGCCGAGTTTACCGTACCTCCGGCCCTTATGTTATGTTATGTTACGCGACCGTAATCTTTTTTTACGTTCCACCGCTGTTACGCCAGAAATCAAAGGTTCCACACGAGCTCCCGTTCTGCGGCGTGGTGGCAGGACCGATAGGAGATTGGCTCCGGGTGTAGATAGGGTAAAATCCGCAGGAGTCATGCAAATACATAGGCCCCTTCCCCTCTCTTTTAGATGAATGGGGTGGTTTGGTTTATAACGTGTTTTCCGATCTACGGTCCCTCGGAGCGAGGGGTTAGGCAGGTAGTATGGGCCCTCTGACTTCCAGCTATGTGTTGTGCGGCTCCCGCGAAGCGAATGAAGGGAAGCTCGAAGAGCTTACGCTTACTCTCAGCCTCTTTGATTGGTAGGCGGGCGGGCTAAGCCCCCTACTTAAGATTCCATTCATAAGGGTCATTTTCTGTTGTCGTGACGCTTTGGTTAGGCCGACTACTAGAGGTTACTTCTAGCTTCTATAGGGGCCTTTCCACTTTGGTGTAGTTTTAGTTTGTATTGGTACTGAATGAACATATCAAACAAAGGCGAGCAGTATAAGCCCTTCTCCGGCCTGGGAAAAGCAGCGAACTCTAGAAGCTAGGGCGTTGTTCACCTTTGGACACGAACACTATTCCGTTCTCAGCGTAAACCCGCCTTAGAGATTGAACGGCAATAAGATAAGTCGACGTTCAATCTAAGACAGCGCTGATAGCTTGTAGTGAACAGCCCCCTTATTTACCATTTACCAACCGAAAGCAGCCTTTGGTACTTTACTTAAGTAGTTCAGGTTTGGAACCCTTGCAACTATGATAGAAAGCCGTTTGCTTGTTGCCAAACCCTTCGCCTTTCTTTTGTTTTGAATCAAAGTAGGTCGCGACTGTTGTATTTTTGTTTTGTAGGTCGGGGGAAGCTACCGCTTATACGACAGCTCTGCTTCCTCGTCTTGCTTCTGGCAAAGCTTCTACTTTGCTTGCTTCTCTCGCGCTTGCTTGCGCGAAGGCTGGCTTATATATAAAGTCCTTTTCGCTAGGTCCAAAAGCTTCCGTCAAAGCGAAAGATCTGATCCAACTGAAATCCCGCATATCCGCTGCGCTCAATATGCGGCTACGGCTAGGCGATCATATCGTGCCATAAAACTATTTTATATGTATAGAGAGACCCCCTAGATATACAGATAGAATAGATGTTCATGGATAGACAGACATTCCATTGATTCTTAGTTTTGGGGCTCGTCGATCCAAATGAATCATTCTTGTGGTCTCTCTTCGCCCCCCGCCCCGAAACTGACCCACAGCACAGCGCCCATTCGCTTCGCGCGCGGGAAGGCAACGAAGTTCAGTTCATGAGACCGCGGCGGAGTGGAGCAGCCGCGACACGAAGTTCCTTACCTTAGCTGGATCTCGCTGGTGCCACCTAAACGGTAAGTAGGCGACGGATGTGTGACGTTTGGAGTTGTCGTTCGTGCACCTGTCCCCTATGGAAGAATGAGTGATCCGTTCCCCTGCGGATCATGGCCTTACCACTCGGTCCCCGATGGCCAGCGGGGGATTCGGTATAGCAGCTTACGTTTTTTTGCGCTGCGCGTTCCCGCTGGACTGGACACGTGTTAGCTTTAGGAAGTATGGTTCCGAAAGTGACTTCGGTTCGCCAGTTCAGGCTCAACTCCTCGCTTTACGTTAGCGGACCTACACTACAGGTCGGGCCGGGGCTCTGCGCTCTTTCTTTCTGTGTGGGACGATGCCGGGGAGAGAAGGGAATGCGTCGAGGCGGCGAACAACAACAAGACAACTACATTTTGGCTTTTCCCTCCATCCATGAGATGAGCCCAGTGCATTGGACCGATGGATAAGAGAACTGAGCTGGCCTAAAGCTTGGGCGCTCTACGTACGATGTAGACTCCATCAGATACATATCGATTTCTTTCTGATGGATCAAGAATAGTTGTCTTATCAATAGATAGAAATAGGAGATTTCCCCTTATTCTTGATGGATTCCCTCTATTTCATAGATACTCTTTCGATCTATCAGAACGGATCAGGCTATCTATCAATCGATTTGAAAATAGCACGTTCATCTCGCTTTTCGTTCATTTCCGCCACGCCAACATAGCCACATAAGAAGCAGGCGAAGCAGCTAGAAGCGCTCGCTTCTAGCCCTTGAATTCTTATTCACGAATGAATTGGGAAAGCCAACACAAAGATTCGATTCTGACTTCGTAGAGCCGGTGCTGCTGTTGCCTGCGCGTAGGGTGTCCCCCACTCCCGTCCCGGGGCGCTAAGGGGCTTTTGTTTTTGGAACAGACGGCAATCTTTTGCTGACGCCTTGAATCAAGTGTTGCGACATGCTATGTTTTCTCCCCCATTGCTAGTAGGTTGATGGGTCGCACGCCCGGCACACATGTTTTGGCCTTGTCTTGTGTGTCCATAACTAAAAATAGGTGACCTAACGGCCGCCGCCCGACTAAACATACCAATAGTCACCAGATTCATATGGGCTACTGAGGAGTAAGCAATGATCTTCTTAAGATCGATCTGTCTTGAAGTGGTCAAGGAAGTATATATTATAGCAATCGCGCTTGGAGTATAAATGAAAGGAGTGGAACAAAGTGTTGCTTCGGGAAACATAGGTATTGAAAATCTTAAAAACCCGTGGGTTCCCAATTTTGAAGGAATTCCTGCCAAGATGACGGATCCAGCCGTAGGTGCCTCTACATGAGCTTCGGGTAACCAAATATGAACAGGTACCATAGGCACTTTGACGGCGAAAGCGGCGAAAGAAGCAATCCATAGAAAGATTTGGCGCCGCTCACTAAATTCTGTGGTTAATGATATTTGTAAATCGGCGGTCCCTGTTTGGAAAAGAATCAACAAAATAGCTAATAGCATAAAAACAGATCCAAGTAAAGTATAAAGGAAAAACTGATATGCTGCCTTGATCTTTCTTTGTCTCGAACCCCATACCCCTATAATAATGGTAGAGTAAGGGGTGGCCCCAAAGCGGAATTTACCGGTGGTGGTTGGTCGAAGCTCCAGTAGGTAGCCACTCCCTTCTCAGGGAACCGTACGTGAGACTTCCGCATCATACGGCTCCGTCCCGAGCTTCCGTCGTCGGCCCTTGTCATTAGACCACTATCTATGCATGTATATTAAGCCTGGACTCTCGAATCTTTTGCTTCTCGGGTGGTGGCGAACAATGCAGCTTGCGTTGCGGGAGATGCCCGCCGGCCCGCTTCTCGCCCGAAAGAACCGCTCACTAGCAAGCCGGACTAGTGGGGGGCCCTATCTGGAGACATACTGAAAACCATGCCTTTCGAACCGAACGCAAGGCCCGTCTTCAAAATCCAAAACAAAAAAGGGGGAAGAAAGATGGAGTGCGGCCTGTAGAGCACATGTAACGCACAGTCGGTTGCTCACGCAGTGGATCTCTCTCTAGATATCTAGAGAGAGAGATGTGAAAGTAATAGCTTTTTTTTTTATGGCCGCCCCCCGACTTACGGCTTTACGCTACTACTACTGTGATGTGAGCGGTTCAAATTGGTTTTTGTTTCCCAATTATCCTGGCCGGAACTTGTATGCAGCACTTATACGAAGGTGCATGCATAAAGGTTTGGAACTCTTTTCTTATCTGAATCTTAAAGACAGGACCCTACCCTATTCTCGAACCCTCTACCGAGCTTAACCCTGCCCGCATTTCCTTTTTTTTTGAAGGGGGCCAAAGAAATGTCTCCACCTGCTGCCAACAGTCTTTCTTCG